TAAATAATAATATTAGAATATTTAGTGTTGAATTATTTTCATAAATTTTTGGTAGGGGTTTTTAGGCTGCTGGCGAGCGGGTAAAATAAAACTGATGTATATATATATATACATATATATATATATATATATCAATTTATGCCATGGCTCGTTGGCTTGCACATTCTTGAGTTCTTTTTGGTTTTGGGGGTTTTGGTAAGGGTAGCAAGATTGCGTGGGGGGTGAGGGGGGTATATATAGAATAGTTGAGTAAGAAATAAATGTGTATGCACTGATTCAATTATATGTAATTATTAAATTATGTCTTACGATAATTAATATTTAATATCACATACAAGTAAAATGTTCCACCTTGATTAACTTTTGAGCCTGCACTCTGAAATGCCAAGTGAAAAGAAACCAAAAAAAGATACGTTATGCATATAAAAGAGTGCCCGGCATGGTGGGTAACGAGACATGTGCATAACACCATTAATCAGATGCCAGATATAGTTATCCGAAGGTGGAGTAACACAGTTATGTTCCTGAAATAGGAACCAGATGCCAGTAATAGTTCATATTATGCAACCCCCACAATTATTGTCCTTGATTCTATCATGCATTATATACCTTTATATAAATTAGTTGGTGGTCTCTTACTACATTAATATGTTTTATTAAAACTCCAGTTGATCCTCCAAGGAAAAATTTGAGGTCGATTTTTTAGGGAGAGACCTATAACTCAAGTTAAAACATCTCATTTGTGAGTCTTAACATTATGCTTTATGCATTGTTTGATAAATTAGTACCTGCTTTGTGGTTAAAATAATGAACTGGTGATGTACATACATGTATTAATACATTGGTGTAATATTCTATATTGGGCCGTAAGGGGTGATTACCTTCAGAAAATAGTTTAGTTTAGAACTCTGGCCTTGGGAGTCAGTCGTGAGAGTTAGAATCTCTTTTTTCTGGGCGCTAGGGAGGAATTCAACCTCCGATCTTCGGATTACAAGACCGATGCTTTTAGGTTAAGCTACTAGGGCAAGCTCATTCTAGTGTTTTGTTTTCCAATCATCCTGCTAGGGGAATAAAAATTAGGAATAATGCAAAGTATAAGACGGATGCAATTTGCCCAATAATAATAAATGGATGTTCTACTGGTATACCTCCAATTCATGTTAAGATGACTATGTCTGCTACTAAGGTTCAAAATAGAAATTGGGTGATTGGACGGAATGTTAGTCCTCGTTGTTTTGAGGTGTGTAGTAGTGGTACCATTATTAGTACTAGGATGGAGAACAGTAATGCAAGGACACCCCCAAGTTTATTTGGGATTGATCGTAGAATGGCGTAGGCAAATAGGAAGTATCATTCTGGTTTAATATGTGGAGGGGTGACTAGGGGATTAGCGGGGGTGAAGTTTTCTGGGTCTCCTAATAGGTTGGGGGAAAATAATGCTAGTAGAGTGAGAGCTAGAAGTATAATTACGAACCCAAGTAGGTCTTTGTATGTGAAGTATGGGTGGAAAGAGATTTTGTCCGCGTCTGAATTTAAACCAACTGGATTGTTCGATCCTGTCTCGTGGAGGAAGAGGAGATGCAGGATGGTTATGGCAGCAATAATGAATGGTAGAAGGAAGTGGAATGCGAAGAATCGCGTTAGTGTTGCGTTGTCTACTGAAAATCCACCTCAGATTCATTGAACTAGCATATCTCCCATGTATGGTACGGCGGATAGAAGGTTTGTAATTACTGTAGCGCCTCAAAAGGATATTTGGCCTCATGGGAGGACATATCCGACGAAGGCTGTCATTATAACTAGCAGCAGGAGAATTACACCGATGTTTCAGGTTTCTTTATAAAGATACGACCCGTAATATAGGCCTCGGGCAATGTGTATGTAGATGCAGATGAAGAAGAATGATGCTCCGTTGGCGTGTACATTGCGGATTAGTCAACCGTAGTTTACGTCTCGGCAGATGTGGGTTACTGATGAGAATGCGGTTGAGATATCTGAGGTGTAGTGTATAGCTAGGAATAGGCCGGTTAGGATTTGAGTAGCTAGACATAATCCTAGGAGGGACCCGAAGTTTCATCATACTGAGATGTTGGATGGTGCGGGTAAATCAACTAGCGCGTCATTAGCGATTTTAATTAGAGGGTGTGTTTTTCGTAGGCTTGCCATAAATAGTTCTTGTAGTTGAACAACAACGATGGTTCTTCAAGTCATTGGTCTCAGTTAAAGTCTGAGCAGGAATTATGACCTATTTTATGTTTTTATTATTGGTGGCTTTGGTTATAGGTTTAGTTGCTGTTGCTTCTAATCCTACGCCATACTTTGCTGCGCTTGGTTTGGTTGTTGCAGCTGGGGTTGGGTGTGGGGTTTTAGCTGGTCATGGAGGCTCTTTTTTATCATTAGTCCTTTTTTTAATTTATTTAGGGGGGATGCTTGTAGTTTTTGCTTATTCGGCAGCTTTAGCTGCTGAGCCTTTTCCAGAGGCTTGGGGCAGTCGTTCTGTATTGGGCTATGTTTTAGTTTATTTATTAGGGGTTGGTTTGGCGGCGGAGTTATTTTGAGGGGGTTGATATGAGGGTTCATGGGTGGTTGTGGACGGGTTGAAAGAATTTTCTGTTTTGCGGGGTGATATTAGTGGTGTGGCTGTAATATATTCGTCTGGTGGAATTATGTTGGTTATTTGTGCTTGGGTATTGCTTTTAACTTTGCTTGTTGTGTTGGAAATTACTCGTGGTTTAAGTCGTGGAAGTCTTCGTGCGGTTTAGAGGAGGGTTAGGGTGATGGCTAAAGTGAAGGTTAGGAGAAAAATGGTTAGGTATGTTTTAATTATTCCTTGTGAGGTGTCATTTGTAAGTTTTGCCATAGTTATCTGAGTTAGTGCTAAACCTTTTGGTCCAATGGCTTCGAGTCATGTTTTGTCGAGTTGGGTGGCGGTTGATTGTCCTAGGGTGAGCTTAAGCTTTGGGAGAAGTCGGTGAGTAACTGCAGGGAAGAATCCTAATATATTTGAAAAGTGATGTGCGGGAATTATTGGGGTAATTTTTACTTGTTTGCTTGTTATATTGGTTAGTTCTATGGCTATTAATAGGCCTGCGATTGTTACTATGAGGGCTGCTATTTTTAGGGTAGTTGGTATTGTTATGATTGGTGTTTTCATTGGTGGGAAGTTTTGTGTGATGATTAGTCCTGCAATGATGCTTCCTCAGGCAAGTCGTTTAATAGAATTGATTACTAGTGGGTTGTTCTCATTAATTGGTGATAAAGATGAGAATCGTGGGGTTCCTATGATCACAAAATATACTAGCCGGAAGCTGTATACTGCGGTAAATGATGTGGCGATTAGTGTTAGGGTTAGGGCTCAGGCGTTTAAATAGGAGGTGTTTAGGGCTTCAATAATTGCGTCTTTTGAGAAGAACCCTGCTAGAAATGGGGTTCCTGTTAAGGCTAGGCTGCCAATTGTGAAATAGGCTGAGGTAGCGGGCATAATGTTAAGTAGGCCTCCTATTTTTCGGATATCTTGCTCATCGTTTAGGCTGTGAATAATTGACCCTGAGCACAGAAATAGTATGGCTTTAAAGAAGGCGTGGGTACAAATATGGAGGAACGCTAGTTGTGGCTGGTTTAACCCAATTGTGACTATTATTAAACCTAGTTGGCTTGATGTTGAGAAAGCTACAATTTTTTTGATGTCATTTTGGGTCAGGGCGCAAGTAGCTGTAAATAGTGAGGTTAGTGCTCCGAGGCAAAGGCAGGTTGTTAAGGCTAGTTGGTTATTTTCTATGAGGGGGTGGAGACGGATTAGTAGGAAAATTCCTGCAACAACTATAGTACTTGAATGGAGTAGGGCAGATACTGGGGTGGGGCCCTCCATGGCGGAAGGAAGTCAGGGGTGAAGGCCAAATTGGGCCGATTTTCCTGTTGCTGCTAAGATAAGTCCTATTAGAGGAATTGTTATATTGAAGTTTTTCGATAAGGTAAAAATTTGTTGGATTTCCCAGGAATTAAGGTTTGTTGCAAATCAGGCCATGGTTAAGATTAGTCCGATATCTCCTGTTCGGTTGTAAATAACAGCCTGGAGGGCTGCTGTGTTAGCATCTGCTCGTCCGTGTCATCACCCAATAAGTAGAAATGATATAATTCCTACTCCCTCTCAGCCAATAAATAGTTGGAATATGTTGTTGGCTGTGACTAAAATAATTATGGCTACTAAGAATGTGAGTAAGTATTTGAAAAATCGATTAATATTAGGGTCAGAGTGTATATACCACAATGCAAATTCTAGAATTGATCAGGTAACATATAGGGCAATTGGGACAAAGATTAAGGAGTAGTGATCAAATTTAAGGCTAATGTTTACGTCAAATGTTTGGGTGTTTATTCATTGTCAATTCGTAATGATGCCTTCTGTTTTTAGGTTCAGAAAAACTATAAGTGGTAGTAGGCTGGTGAAGAATGCGGAGCTGACGGCAGTTTTGACTATTTTTATGTCAGATTCTTGTTGATCAGAGCTTAGCATATTAAATAATGGGTAAGTTAAGGTGAAAAAGATTAGGAGAAGTGATGAGTGTATTATTAGTGTCATTTTAGCTTTTACTTGGATTTGCACCAAGAGTTTTTGGTTCCTAAGACCAATGGATGAACTGTTATCCTTTAAAAGCTTAAGGAAGCCATGGATTTTAACCATGGGCGTAAGGATTAGCAGTGCTTACTATTTTCTGTTCTCCCTCGGTGAGTAAGGAGGTTTTAACTCCTATTTTTAGAATCACAATCTAATGTTTTGGTTGAAACTATACTTACAATAGCATCATCCTCATATAAGTTCTGGTTTTGTTACTAGTAGGATAACGGGAATTAGATGTAGGGTTATTAGCAGGTGTTCTCGGGTGTGGAATGGTTGGAGCCCTATGATGTGGTTTGGTGTTGGTCCTCGTTGTGACATGAGAAATATGTATAAGGAGTAGGCGGCTGTAATTAATGTCCCTAGTCCGGTGAGTAGAATTGTTCATGGGGATCAATTAAATAATGTTGTGATGATCATGAGTTCTCCTATTAGGTTAGGTAGTGGAGGGAGGGCTAGGTTAGCCAGGTTGGCAATAAATCATCATATTGCGGTTAGGGGAAAAATCATTTGTAGTCCTCGGGCAAGGATTATTGTTCGGCTGTGGGTTCGCTCGTATGCTGTGTTGGCCAGGCAGAATAGTGCTGAGGATACTAGTCCGTGGGCAATTATTAGAATGATTGCTCCTGAAAATCCCCATGGGGTTTGGATTAGGATTCCTCCTGCTACTAGTCCTATATGACTTACAGATGAGTAGGCAATTAGAGACTTTAGGTCTGTTTGTCGGAGGCAGATTGATCCTGTCATGATAATGCCTCAGAGGGCTAAAATGATGAATGGATAGGCTAGCTCTTTTGATAGGGGGTCTAGTATTACTATTATACGTATTATTCCGTATCCGCCGAGTTTTAGTAGGACTGCAGCTAGGACTATTGATCCTGCCACAGGGGCTTCTACATGTGCTTTTGGTAATCACAAGTGAACCCCGTACAATGGTATTTTGACTAAAAATGCGATTAGGCAGCCGGCTCATCAGATTATGTGGGCTCAGGAGTTGAGTTGTAGGGGCTGTGAATATTGAAGTACCAATATTGATAGTGTTCCAGTGGATTGTTGGAGGAGGAGTAGGGCAACTAAAAGTGGGAGTGATCCGGCTAAAGTGTAAAATAGGAAGTAGGTTCCTGCATTGAGTCGTTCGGTTTGATTTCCTCATCGAGTAATAATAATAAGGGTTGGGATAAGTGTGGCTTCAAATATAATGTAGAATATAATAATTTCTGTAGCGCTAAATGCTATAATTAAGAAGGTTTGTAGTGAGGTAAGGAGTGTAATATATAGGCGCTGTCGACTAATTGGTTCTGGATTAATGTGGTTTTGGCTGGCTAGGATTATAAGTGGAAGTAATCAACATGTTAGTACTAGGAGTGGGGTTGATAATGGGTCTGTGGCCAGATATATATTGGAGGAGCTTCATCCGGTTTCGGATGTCCATTTTAGTCATGTTAGGCTAATGAAAGCAATTAGGAGACTGTGTGTAGTTGTGGTTGTTCACAGTCATTTAGGGGAAGTTAGTCAGATTGTTGGAAATAGTATAATTGTGGGGATTAATACTTTTAACATTGTAGGAGATTGAGGTTTTGTAGCCGGTCAGTTCCGTGAGTGCGAGCAGTAGCAACTAGTAGTGCTAAGCCAGTGCTTGCTTCGCAGGCAGAAAAGGTTAGGAGTAGTATAGGGGCTGTTGAAAATCCTGTGGATTCAAATTGTAGTGCTCATAGGGCGAGTGCAATAAACAAAGATAATATTATTCCTTCTAAGCATAGGAGGGCTGAGAGAAGGTGGGTTCGGTGAAATGCTAGTCCTATTAGGCCTAGAATAAATGCTGAGGTAAAGCTAAAATGTACGGGTGTCATAAGGGGGTCGTGGAGTTAAACCACGGTCTTCTGAGCCGAAATCAGAGGTCTTAGTTTTGGACTAACTCCCTATTCTGCTCATTCTAAGCCACCTTGAGTTCATTCATAGATTAGTCCTAGTGTTAATAAAATTAGGACGGTTGTGGCTCAGAAGAATGTTTTGGTGGGGTTGTAGAGTTGGTCTCCTCAAGGTAGGGGGAGAAGAAGGGCAATTTCTAGATCAAACAGGAGAAATAGGATTGCTACCAGGAAGAAGCGTAAGGAGAATGGTAGTCGGGCGGATCCTAGTGGGTCAAACCCGCACTCGTATGGTGATAGTTTCTCTGCGTCTGGGTTTATTTGTGGTAGTCAAAAAGATACAGTAGCTAAAATTAGGGATAAGGCCACTGTAATAATTAAAATGGTTATAATAATATTCATTATCTTTCCTTGGGGTTTAACCAAGACTGTGTGATTGGAAGTCACTTGTACTGACTTTAATACTAGAAAGATTATGAGCCTCATCAATAGATAGACACGTAGAGGAATAGTCATACTACGTCAACAAAGTGTCAGTATCAGGCAGCGGCTTCAAAGCCAAAGTGGTGTTCGGATGTAAAGTGGTATTGGATTTGGCGTAGAAGACATACTGCTAAGAAAGTTGATCCAATAATAACGTGTAGTCCATGAAATCCTGTGGCTACGAAGAATGTTGAGCCGTAGACTCCATCTGCGATTGTAAATGGTGCTTCGTAGTATTCTATGGCTTGAAGTGCGGTAAAATAAAGTCCTAGTAAAATGGTTAAAGTTAAAGATTGAATAGCTTGTTTTCGTTCGCCTTCTATAATACTGTGGTGAGCTCATGTTACTGTAACCCCTGATGCTAGTAATACGGCTGTATTAAGGAGTGGCACTTCGAAGGGGTCTAGTGGGGTGATTCCTGTAGGGGGTCAGCATCCTCCTAGCTCTGGTGTCGGTGCTAAACTTGAGTGGTAGAAGGCTCAGAAGAATCCGAGGAAAAAGAATACTTCGGAGGTAATAAATAGAATTATTCCGTAGCGTAATCCTTTTTGTACTGGGGGTGTGTGGTGGCCTTGAAAGGTCCCCTCTCGGATAATATCACGTCATCATTGGTACATGGTAAGAAGTAGGAGAATTATTCCTAAAGTTATAAGTGTTGTTGAGTGGAAGTGGAATCAGATTGCTAAGCCGGATGTTATTAATAGGGCAGCGATAGCTCCGGTTAGTGGTCATGGGCTTGGATCTACTATATGATAGGCATGTGCTTGGTGGGCCATTAAACGTTTTCTTGTAGGTATAGGCTTAAAAGGAGTACAAATACATAAGCTTGAATTATTGCTACTGCAACTTCTAGTAGTGTAAGTAGAAAAAGTACGGTAGCGGTTAGAATTGCTACTGTTGGTATTATTGGTAGGAGAACAAATACGGCTGTGGCGATGAGTTGGATTAATAGGTGACCTGCGGTTAAGTTGGCTGTGAGTCGAACCCCTAGGGCTAAGGGTCGGATAAACAGGCTGATTGTTTCGATAATAATTAATACAGGGATTAATGGGATAGGTGTTCCTTCTGGTAGTAGATGTCCTAGTGCAACCGTTGGTTGGTTCCGTATCCCAATAATTACTGTAGCAAGTCATAATGGTACGGCGAATCCTATATTAAGTGATAGTTGTGTTGTGGGCGTGAAGGTGTATGGTAACAGGCCTAGCATATTGATTGTCAGTAAGAAGATTATTAACGAGGTTAGTAGTAGTGCTCATTTATGGCCTCCTACATTCAGTGGAAGTATTAGTTGGTTTGTGAATCGGTTAATAAATCATCCTTGGATTGTAATGAGTCGGTTATTAATTCATCGAGATGATGGGGTTGGATAAAGTACTCAGGGGAGTGCGATTGCAATAGCAATAAGTGGGATTCCTAGGTGTGAGGGGCTTGCAAATTGGTCGAAGAAGCTTACTATCATGGTCAGTCTCAGGATTCAGTTTTGTGTTTTTCAGCACTTACTGGGGTTAGTTCATTTGGTGAAATGTGGTTTAAGATTTTAGTTGGGATAACAGTTAAAAAAATTAGTCAAGAAAATATCAAAATTGCGAATCAAGGGCCGGGGTTTAATTGTGGCATTTCATTGGGGGTGGTCGGAAGTCACCAGTCTCTGGCTTAAAAGGCCAGCGCTTTGTCCAATAATTTAGCTTCCCATAGAGGCGTCTTCTAGTATTAATGAGGATCAGTTTTCGAAGTGTTCTAGCGGTACTGCTTCAACTACAATTGGTATAAAGCTGTGATTAGCCCCGCAGATTTCAGAGCATTGTCCGTAAAATACTCCTGGGCGCGAGGCAATGAAGGCGGTTTGGTTAAGTCGTCCTGGGACTGCGTCCATTTTTACGCCCAGGGATGGGACAGCTCAAGAGTGTAGGACGTCTTCGGCAGATACTAGAACACGGATCGGGGATTCTATTGGAATAACTATTCGGTGGTCTGTTTCTAGAAGTCGGAATTGTCCTGGGGCAAGGTCTTGGGTTGGGACCATGTAGGAGTCAAAGCCCAGGTTTTCATAATCTGTATATTCGTAGCTTCAGTACCATTGATGACCTATTGCTTTAATTGTTAGGTGGGGGTCATTAATTTCATCTATAAGGTATAGAATACGAAGGGAGGGCAGGGCGATTAATACTAAAATAACGGCCGGTAAGATAGTTCATACAATTTCGATTTCTTGGGAGTCTAAAATATATTTATTAGTAAGTTTGGTGGATACCATTGCGATAATAATATATAATACTAAGGTGCTGATTAGAAATACAATTATTAGTGCGTGGTCATGAAAATGAAGAAGTTCTTCTATAACGGGTGATGCCGCGTCTTGGAATCCTAGTTGTGTTGGATGTGCCATTAAGCCGTAGGCTTAAAAGGACATGTGGGGTTTTAACCCGCAACTTCACCTTGACAAGGTGACGTAATTATTTTACTAATGTCTTTAAAAGGAAGTGACAGAGTGGTTATGTGGCTGGCTTGAAACCAGCATATGGGGGTTCAATTCCTCCCTTTCTCGTTAGTTTGATTGAATTTGAACAAATGCTGGCTCTTCGTATGTGTGGTAGGGAGGAGGGCAGCCATGAAGTCATTCTACATTTGTTATTGTTAATTCTACAGATAGTACTTCTCGTTTAGCGGCGAAGGCTTCTCATAGAATAAATAGGAATATAATTACCGCCACTAAAGAAATTAGTGACCCGATAGATGATACTGTGTTTCATAGGGCATAGGCATCTGGGTAGTCAGAATATCGCCGTGGCATGCCTGCTAAGCCTAGGAAGTGTTGTGGGAAGAACGTAAGGTTAACTCCAATGAATATAACCCCGAAGTGAATTTTTGTTCAAGCGCTGTGAAGGGTATATCCGGTTAGTAGGGGGAATCAGTGTACAAATGCTGCTATAATAGCAAATACAGCACCTATTGATAGCACGTAGTGGAAGTGTGCGACTACATAATAAGTGTCATGAAGGACAATATCAAGTGATGAGTTGGACAGGACAATTCCTGTGAGCCCACCTACTGTAAACAGGAAAATAAACCCGAGAGCCCATAGTATGGGTGTTTCTCATTTAATTGACCCTCCGTGAAGTGTAGCTAATCAGCTAAATACTTTTACACCTGTTGGAATTGCGATAATTATTGTCGCAGATGTAAAATATGCGCGGGTGTCTACGTCTATTCCAACGGTGAATATATGGTGGGCCCATACGATGAACCCCAGGAGGCCAATAGCCATTATAGCTCAAACTATTCCTATATAACCAAATGGTTCTTTTTTACCTGAATAGTAGGCTACAACGTGAGAAATGATTCCAAATCCTGGGAGAATGAGAATGTAAACTTCTGGGTGGCCAAAGAATCAGAATAAGTGTTGGTAAAGAATTGGGTCCCCCCCTCCTGCGGGATCAAAGAATGTAGTGTTAAGATTTCGGTCTGTTAGTAGTATTGTAATTCCGGCGGCTAAAACAGGTAGTGATAGAAGGAGTAGTACGGCGGTTACAAGTACAGATCAGACAAATAGAGGTGTTTGATACTGGGAGATAGCTGGAGGTTTTATATTGATAGTTGTGGTAATAAAATTGATTGCCCCTAGGATTGATGAAACACCTGCCAAGTGGAGGGAGAAAATTGTTAGGTCTACTGATGCTCCTGCGTGGGCTAGATTTCCTGCAAGGGGGGGATAAACTGTTCATCCTGTTCCGGCCCCGGCTTCAACACCAGAAGAAGCTAATAGTAGCAGGAATGATGGGGGTAATAGTCAGAAGCTTATATTATTTATTCGTGGGAATGCTATGTCTGGGGCTCCAATTATTAGGGGTACAAGTCAATTTCCAAATCCTCCAATGAGAATAGGCATTACTATAAAGAAAATTATTACGAAGGCGTGGGCAGTAACGATAACGTTATAAATTTGGTCATCACCTAGAAGCGACCCGGGTTGGCTTAGTTCAGCCCGGATGAGGAGGCTTAAGGCGGTTCCCACTATTCCGGCTCAGGCACCAAATACAAGATAAAGGGTGCCAATGTCTTTGTGATTAGTAGAGAAGAATCAGCGCGTGATTGCCACAGGTAGGGTGGCCGAGTGCTTAGGCGGTGGGTTGTAGCCCCAGAGACAGAGGTTTAAGTCCTCTTCCTATCAGCCCCGTGGTGAAGAAGCATATTGGATTGCAAATCCGAAGACGTAGATTAATACTCTACCGGGGCTTTTCCCGCCTCGTTGACTAGGCGGCGGGAAAAGTAGATGGATGCTCGCTGGCTTGAGCGCTTAGCTGTTAACTAAGAGTTTGTAGGATCGAGGCCTTCTCATCTAGTAAGGCCTTAGCTTAATAAAAGCGTCTGGTTTGCAACTAGAAGATGTAAGTTAATCTCTTGTAGGTCTTAGTCAGGGACTAGAAGATTTTCACTTCTACTTAGAGCTTTGAAGGCTTTTGGTCTAATATTATCCTAAGTCCCTAGGTAGCTAGTATTAGGATGGTTGGGGTTATTGGTAGTAATCCCAGGGCGGCTGTAGTAAATAGGGCTAGGGGCAGGGAGATTTGAGTTGTTTGAATTCGTCAAGGGGTGGTTGAGTTGATTGTGTTGGGGGAGATGGTTAGTGTTATCGCATAGCATAATCGTAGGTAAAAGTATAGACTAATCAGTGCAGCTAAGGCCATGGTTGTGGCAATGATAGGGAGATCCTGTTTTGTTAACTCTTGTAAAATTATTCATTTTGGTATGAATCCTGTGAGGGGTGGGAGGCCCCCTAGTGAAAGTAAGACTAGGGCCGTTGTTGACGCCAACATGGGACTCTTTGACCAGGTTGTTGTGAGTGTGCTAATTTTTGTTGTTAATGATATTTTTAGGGTTAGAAATGCTGCGGAAGTTATAATGATATATGTTCCTAGTGCAATTAGGGTTAGTTGTGGGGCATATTGAATTACAATAACCATTCACCCTATGTGGGCAATTGAGGAGTAGGCTAGGATTTTTCGTAGCTGGGTTTGGTTTAGCCCTCCTCATCCCCCCACTAGTGTAGATAAAATTCCTAGAAGTGTTAATAGTAATGGATCAATGTTTTGTATTGTTTGGATAATTAGTGCAAATGGGGCAAGTTTTTGTCAGGTGGATAGAATTAGGCCTGTTAGTAGGTCTAATCCCTGTAACACTTCGGGCATTCAGAAGTGTATTGGTGCGAGTCCAATTTTAAGTGCTAAAGCGGTTATGAATATTGTGTTGGCGATAGGGTCTGACAAATCATTAATGCTTCATTCTCCTGTTATTCAGGCGTTTGTTGTACTTGCGAACAGGATTATTGCGGCTGCAGTAGCTTGAGTTAAGAAGTATTTTGTAGTCGCTTCTACTGCGCGAGGGTGGTGATGTTGTGCTATTAAGGGGGCGATTGCTAGGGTATTGATTTCTAGGCCTATTCAAGCTAGGAGTCAATGAGAGCTGGCGAAGGTTAAGGTGGTTCCTAGCCCTAGGCTGGATAATAGGATTGTAAGTACGTATGGGTTCATCGACGAGGGGGGGATTTTAACCGCCATAATCGGGGTATGGGCCCGAGAGCTTTGTTAGCTGACTCTGTCTTAGGAAGTGGTGTAAAGGAAGCACCGAGAGTTTTGATCTCTTGAGTATGGGTTCAATTCCCTTCTTTCTAGGAACTGAGGGGAATTTAACCCCCATAAGTCACTCTATCAAAGTGGTCCTTGGGCATTCAGGCACAGTTCCTTGATTATAATTGTGGGGGGAGTCCTGCTAGGGCAATTGGCAGAGCAGTGTGTCATAGTACGAAGGCAAGTGTAAGGGGGAGAAAATTTTTTCATGCTAGGTGTATTAGTTGGTCATATCGGAATCGTGGGTATGAGGCTCGTATTCACAAGAATAGGATAGACAGGAGGGCAGTTTTAATTATGAGGTTAATTGTTGCAAGTTCAGGGACGTTGGGGATATGTGAGGCCCCTAGAAATAGTACGGTTGAGAGGGTATTTATTAGGAGGATATTGGCGTATTCGGCCAGGAAAAAGAGTGCGAAGGGTCCTCCTGCATACTCTACATTGAAGCCAGACACCAGTTCTGACTCCCCCTCTGTTAGGTCAAATGGTGCTCGGTTTGTTTCGGCTAGTGTTGAGATATATCATATTGCAGCTAAGGGCCAGGCGGGGATAAGTAATCAAATGTTTTCTTGGGTAGTATTGAATGTTTGTAAAGTATATCCTCCTGAAAAGATAATTACGGAGAGAAGAATTAATCCTAGGCTAACTTCATAGGAAATTGTTTGGGCTACAGCTCGTAATGCTCCAATTAGCGCATATTTTGAATTTGATGCTCATCCGGATCCTAGAATTGAATATACTGCGAGGCTTGACAGGGCCAGAATAAATAGGACTCCCAGGTTAAGGTCAATTACCGGGTGGGGTATAGGTATTGGTGCTCATAGAGTTATAGCTAGGGTTAGTGCAAGTGTTGGGGTGGCTAGAAATAAAAATGGGGATGATGTAGATGGGCGAACGGGTTCTTTGATGAAGAGTTTTACTCCGTCGGCAATAGGTTGTAGTAACCCGTAGGGTCCCACTACGTTTGGTCCTTTTCGCAGTTGTATATATCCTAACACTTTTCGTTCAATTAGTGTTAGAAAGGCTACTGCTAGGAGCACCGGCACGATGTAGGCTAGGGGGTTAATTAGGTGGGTAATTAGGGTGTTTAGCATGAACTGGGGAGAGGATTTGAACCTCTGGTTAAAAGGGCTTAGACCTTTCGCAATTTACCATGCTCTGCCACCCCAATATGTCCTTATTTTGGCCAGTTGGGGTTTTAGCCCTCCCTTTATTTTATTTATTTGTCTGCATAAGTTGGGGGTGGGGCGTACCTTAAGTATGGGCCCCCTTTTTCCGATCCTTTCGTACTAGGAAAAGTAGCATTACAGATAGAAACTGACCTGGATTGCTCCGGTCTGAACTCAGATCACGTAGGACTTTAATCGTTGAACAAACGAACCCTTAATAGCGGCTGCACCATTAGGATGTCCTGATCCAACATCGAGGTCGTAAACCCTCTCGTCGATATGGACTCTGGGAGAGGATTGCGCTGTTATCCCTAGGGTAACTTGGTTCGTTGGTCGGCTTTGTTAGCCGGATCATGCTTGGTTAGATGTTCTATGGCTTAGAGGTGTCCCTCTTGGTTTTAGGGGGTTTAAATCCCAGTCCACTTGGAGGCTTTATTTTCCTCCGCGGTCGCCCCAACCGAAGGTAAAATATCATATTCCACAAAGTTTTTGCTTTTTATTAAGTTGTTTAACGTGGTTGAGTTTTGTACCTTAAGCTCCAAAGGGTCTTCTCGTCTTGTATTATTATACCCGCTTCTGCACGGGTAAATCAATTTCACTGACTTGAAAGGGGAGACAGTTAAGCCCTCGTTTAGCCATTCATACAGGTCTTTATTTAAAAGACAAGTGATTGCGCTACCTTTGCACGGTCAAAATACCGCGGCCGTTGAACTTGTAGTCACTGGGCAGGCTGGACCTCTTATACTTGGTTGTGTTGCAGGAGGCGATGTTTTTGGTAAACAGGCGAGGCTTGTGTTTGCCGAGTTCCTTCCTTTTCTTTTAGTCTTTCCTTTAAATAGCACTCCAGTGTGGGGTTAACGATGTTTGATTATGGATTTTTCTTGGTCTTTGTGTAGTCCATATTGCTCTCTTGGGTTGAGTTCGTTAGTTGCTAGTGGTTGGTCCGGTTTAGCTTACACTTGTGCTTGGAGAAGGGCAGGCCTTCTTGTTACTCATTTTAGCATAGTCTTTCCCATGTAGGCATGGGTTGGCCTAATAGTATTTAGGGGAGTAAGATTTTTTATCAGAATAATAAACTTCTTTCTGTCTGAGCTTTAACGCTTTCTGTTTAGGTGGCTGCTTTTAGGCCCACTAGAACAGTATGTTTTATGTATTATGATCCTTATCCTCCTGGAAAGGTTGTGTCCTTTGTTAAAGGGGCTGTACCCCCTTTAACTAACTCTCGTGTGTCTCTCTTAAGCGTCTTGTTTGTATGTTTTGATTAGAGAGGGCACGAGGCTGAACTTCTATTCATTTCTTAGGCAACCAGCTATCACCAAGTTCGGTAGGCTTGTCACTTCTACCCGGAGCTCTTCCCACTCTTTTGCCACAGAGACGGGTTGGCCCTTAATAGGCTGTCTCGGGGTAGCTCACTTGGTTTCGGGGTTTCAAACTAAAGGTCTCTTTGCTTGGGTGTACTGGCTAAATCATGATGCAAAAGGTACAAGATTTAATCTTTGCTTTTTAGTGCTTATGTGAATTGTTTCATTTCTCTTTCAGCTTTCCCTTGCGGTACTGCCTCTATTGCTTTAAGTAGAACCTTTTCTGTCTCCCATACTCAGGTAAAAGAATGGTTTAGTTTTTGGTGCGGGTTTATTTTATTTTATTTATATTGTTTAGTTATTGGGTGGTTAAGCTAGCTGTTAGGCTCAGGGCGGTCCAACTTGCATGGACGTCTTCTCGGTGTAAGTGAGATGCTTAACTAATTCAGCCACGTCCTGGGTTTAATCCAAGTGCACCTTCCGGTACACTTACCATGTTACGACTTGCCTCCCCTTGTCAGTGCTATTGTATTAGGTATTTTTGGTGCGTTTTGACAGGGGAGAGTGACGGGCGGTGTGTACGCGTCTCAGAGCCGGGTTCAAAGGGACACTCTGTTTCCTTTTTACTACTAAATCCTCCTTCAAGCACCGTTTCATGGCGCATATTCGTAATATTCTGCAATAGAAAATGTAGCCCATTTCTTTCCACTTCATGCGCTACACCTCGACCTGACGTTCTGGGTTGTGCCCATTTTGCTTACTTTTATTTCCTTCACAGGGTAAGCTGACGACGGCGGTATATAGGCTGGGATGGCTAGGAGTGGTGAGGTTGAACGGGGGTTATCGGTTCTAGAACAGGCTCCTCTAGGGGGGTCTGAGACACCGTCAGGTCCTTTGGGTTTTAAGCTAAATGCTTGTAGTACCCTGGCGGACATCTAATTGTAGTTGGATGTCTAAGTTTACGGCTGAGCATAGTGGGGTATCTAATCCCAGTTTGTTTCTCAGCTTTCGTGGGGTCAGGTGGGTTTTAAAGCTACTTTCGTGTAAAATAGGGCCTCGGACACCTAGAAGCGTATGACGGCCAAGGGGCCATTTGGCTTTATTTTGTTTATCCTTAACCACCCTTTACGCCGTTATAATGTCAACTGGGGCCTCTCGTTTAACCGCGGTGGCTGGCACGAGTTTTACCGGCCCTCTTAGCACTAACTGAGTCAAGTTTTCACTTATGGCTAAATGTCTATCACTGCTGAATTCCCTTGGGGGTGTGGCTTGACTAGGCGTCTTGGGCTAATATTTGTGCCTGATGCCTGCTCCTCGTCCCCGGGCGGGGGGATTGAGGGCGTATTCACTGGGCTGCGGAGACTTGCATGTGTAAGTTGGGCTAGAGCTGACAGTAAGGTCGGGACCATGCCTTTGTGCATGCGGAGCCGTTTAGGGCCCATCTTAGCATCTTCAATGCTATGCTTTATATTAAGCTACGCTAGC